CTCCTTTATGGAAGATCTATGTATTCTCACCAGAGAAAAAATGAGATCCATAACATCTATGTCAGCTTTTTTTACGAATGCGTCTAAAGCTACTTGCTTTTTAGATGATCCCTCTAGAAGAGGGGGATTCTATCAAATCTTTCTAGTCTCTAGTCTAGTTACTTCGTTCCCTATTTCTTTTCTACTCGTGGGATCCTAAGGAAAATAATTTTGTTTCTACCGAGCTGAAACAAGAAGCCGAGGGTTCTAGTAAACCAAAACCATCATTTTCTAGCTATTTGGCTTCAATTTCCCCCTTTTTCAGCGCAAAAATTGAAGATTTAGTTACGATTGAAAGTTTTGTACTATCATCCATAGATCCTTTATTCATACTCATTCAATTGGAAGAATTGAACCAATCAAAAAAATTATGCTTCTCGACTCCATAATCCAAAATTTTTATTAAAATTCTGATTGTCTTTTGGATAGAAATCGTGAGAATGTATATTATTTCCTCAAATGTCCTATTGAGGGGTAAAGTATTAAATCTTTTTAAGAAATAAAGTTTTTGATCGGAATATGAAATATGAAAAAAATGGAAAGACCCCTTAACTATTTAAGTTGTTAATAGAACGAATCACACTTTTACCACTAAACTATACCCGCTACATATTCATTATTGGATATGAATGGACTATTTGTCCAACCAAAGTAATCAGACGCAGTCAAGATAGCATCAGAATCATGAAAATTCCAGCATTAACACGTATTTTGTTCCGCTGCGGCGCGGGATTGAAAACTTGAAATGAAAAAAAAAAATAGGTGAATAGCAAAAAGTTTAGTCTAATTTAAATAGTGTACTAAAGTTTTAAGTATTTTTTTTTTTTGAAACCTTCCTTCACTTGAACCGCTTAAGTGAATTATTTAGATGAATATCATACTGAACTTCAACTTTTATTTATAATGAAATTCGTTTTTCATTAATGAATTTCCGAATTTTATACTTAAGAATAAGAAAATAAAGACGAAAAATATTAGTAGTATATTACTATATAGACTATAATACTATTACTAGATATTACCAGAACGGAAAACTTTTACTATTAAGACTTAAGACTAAATATTCGAATTTAGACTCATTTATACTCTAAATTACTATAATTACTTTTAATATACTAAAAAGAGATATAAAATCTCTAATATTGAATATTTCAATATATAATATATCATAATAATCATATTCATATAGAATTCTATATGAATCTAGATATATATCTAAATATCTAATTTCTTAACTAATATCTAAGATAATCTATCTATTAAAATCTTATAGAATTTCTAATAATTAAGAATGGCAATGAAAATCACTCTTCTTGTTTCAATAACAATTTTTATTCGTTGGAACAAAAGAAGTACTGGCCCGGCCAGTACTTATACTTAACCAGGCCGGGGAAATGAACCTTTTGTACAAAATAAAAGAAGTAAGGTGTTCTTTCTATTGGATAAATCTGTTTCGAATCATTGAAGGAAAATAAAAATTGTTCTCAATCTTCACTTCACGTGTGAAATCACATGAGAAATTTCTCATTTGAAATGGGGAGAGATGGCTGAGTGGACTAAAGCGTCGGATTGCTAATCTGTTGTACGAATTATTCGTACCGAGGGTTCGAATCCCTCTCTCTCCGACCCCCTTATAACTTGAGATTTTAGAATCGGAATAATTTTCGATTATTTTCTTTTATGAATCTTTTATCTTTATCTAGCATCTATTCCATTCTTTTCTACATTTACCTATGAAATACCTATTAAAAAATAAAGGAAAAAGTAAAAACAAATTTCATCTCTTTTTTTATTCTTCACGCCCAGGATTACGCCCCGGATCATTAGATAAGAATCCGAAGATGAAGAGAGAAACAAAGAATATTACTACTGTGTAAACGAATAGTTTAAGAGTAAGCATTACAAATCTCCAAGATAAGATCATTTTTTTTAAGGAAATAGATCACCTATTTTACGACACACACTATACACTATTTTGATATGACGCTCTAAAGATGAAAAAAAAAAGGAGAAATTTATTTTCACGAATTTATTTCTAATGTAATAAGATTCGTATTTTTTCGTTACCAAAAATTTCTTGCCATATCCATATCTATAATTAGGTATTGTATGGGATCGAAAGGTCATAACAAAAGAAGAAATAAGCTGATTAGCTGATTAAGGATAAAGATCATCGCCCCTTCCCTTATTCAAATGAAATCTCAATATAAAATAGAAAATATCAGAATTTCACTTTTTGAATCGAGGGTTCCTAATGTCCAGACTTATCTGAATCTTATTTCTGATCTTATTGATTTTAAGAAGAAAAATCTTATCTTTTTTTAATCGAAGACTTTATGAATTGAATAGAGATTTCATTTTTATCGAAAACTTACAGCAGCTTGCCAAACAAAGGCTAAGAGAAAAAAGAGTAAAGGGATAACCGGCATAACGTCTACGATTGGATTGAAAAAGGCATAAGCTTCGGGCAATTTGGCGAAGAAAAAACTACTAAGGGTAGAATTAAGACAGATACAGATTAAACTAAAGATATTAAACATAACAAATATTCTTTTCTTGTTCTTAAAGATTAAAATGAGATTGAAATGATAATAAATTATCAGATTGGATTGAGTTGTTTTTCTGAGGTAAATTTTCAAATAAAAAGGCAGATAAAAGAAATTCTTTTTTTTTCTTTGACTTCTCCCCAATCAAGAATCCTTCCTTACATTCTCCAATCAAATAAGAATACAAGGAATTCGATTTTCATACAATATCTTAATTTAATTCTAAGTAATGATCAATTAATCTTTTTGATTCTATATCTATATGTGTTGAATCCCAGCGACAACATGTCCTATATTTCTTTTGGTTGGTTATTGACGAATAACCAATATTTAGCTTAGTTTTTCTTAGACCAAATCAAAATGGGGCGTGGCCAAGTGGTAAGGCAACGGGTTTTGGTCCCGTTACTCGGAGGTTCGAATCCTTCCGTCCCAGATCGTTTGCATCAGAAACAAAAGATTCTTCTCTATTGAAATTGAAAATTTTATTCAAAAATTTTCTGTTTAATGTTGGATACAATGTTATCCAATCTGAATTCTAAGAATAATTCTTAGAATCATATCTTTTTTTACTTTTTTACTAAAGAATTTTATTCTTAAATATTCGTGATTCTTTTCGTTAACGATTCTTTTTTTATATGATGGAGATGGATGCGAAAAGATCAGAATCTGAGGATTCTGTGATGTTCTCTTTGATCTTACCTTACACGAGACTTATTCTACTTCATAATAATGAAAACAAAGAAACTTTATTCTCAAACTCTCTCTCTTATTTATAATGAAAATAAGATTCAATTGGGGATAGTAAATATTAAGTAAATCATAATATTAGAATCATAAAATCATATTTCATAAATAAAAAATATTCATATTAAAATAGATTAATACATTATCATTATCTTATTAATATCTAATTGATTCTATCATTGAATATTTAGTTTAGTATAGTTATTAGTTAGTATAGTATTTAGTTAAAGTGGCTAAAAACTTTTATCCATTCATGGGGATTTCTTTTTCAGTTGAATGAAAGTAAAGTCAAAGGTTTTTTTTGAGGTTTCTATTTTTTTTTTTTGAAAAGAAAAAGAGGGATCTTTTATGATGGACAATCCCGAAAGATCTGTTGAAGATGTAAATAAGTTTGCTTAAAACTGATTTGTTTTTTTCATGTGAATATTATTCATATGAGAAAATATGGGGTAATTTTAAGTGAAATCCTTTCCTCCGGATCCGGCCGGATAAACACTTATTTTTCAGTGTAGATTATTATGTATCGGTTCAACCAATGACTATTCATTTCATTATTCCATATTGAATCAATTGCATACGGTTCCAATTTAAAAGAAAATTAGAGGGATGTTATGGTAAAACTTCGTTTGAAACGATGTGGTAGAAAGCAACGTGCGACTTGAAGGACATGATTGGCTGTGGATTCTGACATCCACCATTTTCTATACGAATGAAGATGCTCTTGTCTCGACATAGTTTGTTCTGCTAGGAACCTATTTTAATTTGTCTTGGGTTGCTAAATAAAGATACTAAAGGTATATACTAATGGTATATAAAGGTATAGCATATGATGGAGCTCGAGCAAAAATGATTGATTCATTTATCGGGGGAATAATCTAGGGTTAGTGACAATAAATAAGTTAGACCAACTTTGTAAATATATCATCAATATATATAAAAGGTTGAAATGAAAAAAAAAATCAAATTTTTCGAAAATTTCAAACTGTTTTGATCAAGAGTGTATCACAAAGGAATCAATCTTTCGTATGATTTTTCCCTTTTCCATAGAAATAACAAAAAACAAAAGGTATGTTGCTGCCTTTTTGAAAAGGAGTAAGGATCACCGAAGTAATGTCTAAACCTAATGATTTCACAAAGCGCAAAGCAAAGACAACAAATTCCGGAACAAGGAAACACTATTTTCACTTGTCTCAATATTTGGATCAGAATGAGTAAAAAAAATAGATCCGAAAGGAGACAAAAAAAAGGTTAGAGACAGCTCAAGAAATTTTAAGGATTTCCTTTCGAACTCTTTCAAAACTACCCAACTTGAGTTAGGAGTACGAATGAAATTTCTTTTTCTGTAAAGAAGGAAAAAAGGCTCAAATTACAGTCTAATTCTTTAGGGATCCATTTCTATTTCTATCTATATAGATAGAAATAGAAATTATAGAAATTAGAATCATTTTTTCTTGAGCCGTATGAGGAGAAAACCTCCTATACGTTTCTAGGGGGGCATTTTTTATATACATCTATCCCAATGAGCCATCTATCGAATCGTTGCAATTGATGTTCGATCCCGAAGAGAAGGAAGAGATCTTCAAAAAGTGGGTTTTTATGATCCGATAAAGAATCAAACTTATTCAAATGTTCCTGCTATTTTATATTTCCTTGAAAAAGGTGCTAAACCCACAGGAACTGTTTATGATATTTTAAGGAAGGCAGAATTCTTTAAAGAATTTCGAGTTTCTTTTGAGAAAAAAGAAAGTAAAAACAAGAATCATGAATAAAAAAAGATAGGGTAACTAATACCTATCTTTGCGTAATTCTTTATTCAAAGTTTCTTATTTTTTTGTTCTATTCATACTTACTTTTATTCTTATTTTTCTTATTCGTATTTTTTTCTTGCTTCTTTTTGTGGAACCCCCCAACAAGGGGGGTAATCTTTCTTCTTGTATCTTGATCTTGTATTTGTATTGTACCTTTCTTTTTTTGATTAAAGTTTTTATTAAAGAAAGCCGCTATTTTTTCTATCTCTACCTTATTCCTTCTTTCAAAGTTCTTATTTATTCTTTATGTTGTGCTAATTCAACACAAATTTCTATCTAATTTCTTGAAATTTGTTTTCTAAAAAGTCCATTCATATTGACAATGGTGTCTCAAACAAATATAATTTGATCGTATATAAAGAAATCTTTATTATCCCCATTCCCTCCCCTATTGGATCTTTCCTTCACTTTAGTAAAATGGATGAGTTTGTTGGATTTTTTTATTTCGATCATATCTACACTTTATATTGATTAGATTGATTCGGGTTGCTAACTCAACGGTAGAGTACTCGGCTTTTAATTGCGACTATGATCTTTTACACATTTAGATGAAGGAATTCGTCTAGACTATTGGTAGAGTTTATAAGACCGCGACTGATCCTGAAAGGTAATGAATGGAAAAAAAAGCATGTCGTAAAAAGAATAGAAAAATAGAAATAAAAAAGAATAATATAATCATAGAACAAAGAAGATTTCTAGTACTCATAATATAAATAGAACGAGAATTTTTCTTTTTATAAAAATTTAAGTTCAGTAAAGTATTTCGGGTCTAGTGAATAAATGGATAGAGCCTTATGGCTCCAATTCGAGTAAGACAAAAAAGCAACGAGCTTCCTTTCTTAATTTGAATGATTACCCGATCAAATTACTAATTATACGTTAAAAATAGATTAGTGCCTGATGTGGGAAAAGGTTCTCTTGTGAATTGTGAGTGGACCATTGATTCTTTTTTTTTTAATCCTAATTATTCTTTATTGTGGATTGGAGACGGATGTGTAGAAGAAATAGTATAGTGATAAAAAAAGAATTTTTTCCAAAGTCAAAAGAGTGATTGGGTTGCAAAAATAAAAGATTTTTACCCCTTTTTCTTATTGTTATTTTCTATTTTTTTTTTCTTTTATTGTTATTCTAGTTATATTAACAAGGAAAAGAAAACCAAATTGGATAGAAAGGGAAAGAAAAAAGATCTGTAGATTGGGCTCTCTGTCTCCGGGGTATATATTCTTTATTTGTTCTTACTTTTATATAATCTTTTACTTCTTAAGTTTTTTACATCACAGTACAGTCTAAAAGTATAGACAGTGCATAGTCTATATTAATACTAGACTATATTATTCTAATTATTCTAATTCTATTTAGAATAATAGAATAAGAATATTCTTATTTCTTATTCTATTCTTATTTCTTATTCTATTATTCTAGTTATAAGTTAGACTTTTTTCTACTAAATACTCTTTTAGTATTTTAGTATAATTTAGTATAACAGCATACATATACGCCGTTATGACCATATTGCACTATGTATCATTTCATAACACAAGAAGTGCCTCTCTTTTTTGGTTACATTAGAAATGTATTTAAATGGCAGAATTACAAGGATATTGAGATTGAAAAAAGAGAGATTTCGGCAACAAAACTTCCTATATCCGCTACTCCTTCAGGAGTATATTTACTCACTTGCTCATTATCATAGCTTCAATAGTTTGATTTTTTACGAACCTGTGGAAATTCTAGGTTATGACAATAAATCTAGTTTAGTACTTGTGAAACGTTTAATTACTCGAATGTATCAACAGAAATCTTTGATTTCTTCGGTGAATGATCCTAACCAAAATGAATTTTGGGGGCACAAGAATTCTTTTTCTTCTCATTTTTCTTCTCAAATGCTATCAGAAGGTTTTGGAGTCATTCTGGAAATTCCATTCTCGTTGCGATTAGTATCTTCCCTTGAAGATAAAAGAATACCAAAATATCAGAATTTACGATCTATTCATTCAATATTTCCCTTTTTAGAGGATAAATTATCGCATTTAAATTATGTGTTAGATCTACTAATACCCCATCCTATCCATCTGGAAATCTTGGTTCAAATTCTTCAATGTTGGATCAAAGATGTTCCTTCTTTGCATTTATTGCGATTTTTTTTCCACGAATATCAGAATTTGAATAGTCTCATTACTTCAAAGAAATCCATTTACGTCTTTTCAAAAAGAAAGAAAAGATTCTTTTGGTTCCTACATAATTCTTATGTATATGAATGCGAATATCTATTCCTGTTTCTTCGTAAACAGTCTTCTTATTTACGATCAATATCTTCTGGAGTCTTTCTTGAGCGAACACATTTCTATGGAAAAATAGAATAT